TAATTTATTGTAAGTTGTATAAGGTTCGGTAATAGGTATAAAGGAATTTAAAATTAATTTAAATATTTTGAGTGTTCTTGTGAAAAAAAAATCGGATTAATAAATATTTAGTATAATATAAAGTATTATGGATTTATATATACACAAGGGGTTAAATTGGATAAATCCGAATATTATTTCTATAAATTATTGATATATATATAAATATAAATTAATAAATGGTTATTATATAATATATATTTATTATATAATAATATTTATGATTCGTATTGCGATAGTATAATAGAATTAAATAGTTAGTATCAGAATTTACAAATAGAGAGAGAGTGATCTATTGATTATATATATATTTCTAGTATATTAGAGTAGATTTATAAATAATTAATATTAATAAATTTATTATTATTATACATTTATTATAAATAATAATTATATGAATTAATATAATTAATTTATTATTATATATATATATATTGGAATATAAAAAAAGAGGGTAATGCTTATTTAGGAGAATTTTAATTTTTTTTTAAAAATTTCTAAAATTTTTATAAAGAAAATTGATTAGAAAATTATTTTTTAAATTTTAAATTTTTGAAATTTAAAAATCAAATTTTAAATTTTTAAATTTTTGTAAAAAAAAATTTATAAAATTAAATTTTTAAGAAGAAAAATTAATAGAATTTTTTAAAATTTTGTAATTTTTTTTGACAAAAATGTCTGAAAAAGGCTGTTTTATTAAAAAAAAATTAATTTATAAAAATTTTTCATAAATAAAATTTCTATACCTGTACTTAAAAAAATTGATATCGAATTTTTAGGGTAAAAAATGGCAGCAATTTACAACTAAAAAAAATTTTTTAAAAGGTAATTTATTATAGATAAATTAATTAAACCGTAAAATTTATTTTTTAAATAAAATTATAATTTAAAAGGGGGTAATAATTTTGAAAAGAATACATAATAATTGAATAAATTAAATTGTATATAGAATGCTTTAATTTTGATTAATGTTTATTTTAATAAATTTATAAGAATTAAGAAGAAAAAATTTTTAAAGAGAATATTAAGGGGATAATATTTGATTTTTTTTTAATTTTTAGGGGAAAAATTAAAAATATAAAATTTTTAAAGGGGATTAATATTATAAAAAAATTAAAATAAAATACAGATAAATATGGTTATATTTTTAGGAAGTTATCTTAAAAGAAAAATTAGGGAGGTAATACGTATAAAATTTTATATAAAAAATTATTGTATTTATTGAAATAAACGAACCTAAGTATTTAAAATTAATTTTAGGTTAATTAATTAAAATATAATTAAAATATTTTAATTATTAAAAAAGTTTTATTATAAAAAAATTATTGTATATATATAAAAATTGAACCAGTTTTTTTGTTTTGTTTTATAAAGTTTTATTTTGGCTAATAATTTATTAAATTTTTAAATTACATGTAAATTTTTGTATGAATAAAAGTATTTCTTGAAGAAAATATTAGTTATTCGCAGTATAAAATATTAATTATAAAAGAAATTTTGAATTGGTAATAAATTTTAGTATAGGATAAATTTGTGCCAGCATCTGCGGTTATACAAATTATATAAATAAATGTTATTAGTTTATAGTTAATTGAATAATAAATATTATAAGTTATTAATTTTAAGGTTAAATTTAAATTAATTAATAAATAAAAAGATGTTATATGAAGCTATTAAAATTTTATAATAAACTAGGATTAGATACCCTATTATTAAAATTAAATAAAATAAACTGAGGTAGTAATAGTTATATTCTTGAAACTTAAAAAATTTGGCGGTGTTTTAGTCTATTTAGAGGAATCTGTTCTATAATTGATAATCCACGATATATTTTACTAATTTTAATTTAATTTGTATACCGTCGTTATCAGAATATTTTAAAAGAAAATAATATTCAAAAAATTTAATTAAATTATATTTCAGATCAAGGTGCAGTTTATATTTTAGAAGAAATGGATTACAATAAATTAATTTATATGGATTATTAATTGAAATATTAATATGAAGGTGGATTTAATAGTAAATTAAAAGATATTTTTTAATTGATTATAGCTCTAAAACATGTACATATCGCCCGTCGCTCTTTCTTTTAAAGAAAGATAAGTCGTAACATAGTAGATGTACTGGAAAGTGTATCTAGAATGAACGAATTAGAGCTTGAATAGTAAAGCATTTCATTTACATTGAAAAGTTATCGTGCAAATCGATTTAATTTGATAAATAAAAATTATATTAAATAAAAGTTTATATTATAATTAATAAAAATAATTTTAAAATTAAAAGTTTTTGTATATTTTATAGATAAAATAATTTAAATAATAGTAAAAAGTATAGTAATAGAAATTTGAAATATAATTAATTAATAAAAAAGTAATTTTAATTTAATGTACCTTTTGTATCAGGGTTTATTAAAAATAGTCTAATAAAATTAGGTATCTCGAATTTAAAAGAGCTAAATTATTATTAAATTTATTGTATTAAAAATATTTTAAATAATAATTTAGTAATGAAAAGTTAATCGTTTTTAAATATATCTAGTTTCTTAAGAAATGAATTTAATTCATTATTAATTTTATATAAATTTAATTATAAAAATTTATATAATTTAATAAAAAATTTTTTAGGGATGAGCTTAAAAAATTTATTATAAAATAAATTAAATTAAAAAGTTATAGGATTAGAAATTTTCATTAATAAAAAAAATGTTATAATTTATTATTTATAAATTTAAATTTATAAATTTTTAATTTTTATATTAAGATATTTAATATAATAATTATATTAGAGTAATAATGATAAAATTAGTATTAATTTATTTAAAAGTAAAAAATTTATAAAGATAAAAATAAGGAATTCAGCAAATTTAATATTCACCTGTTTATCAAAAACATGTCTTTTTGAATATAATATAAAGTCTAACCTGCCCACTGATAATTATTAAAGGGCCGCGGTATTTTGACTGTGCAAAGGTAGCATAATCATTTGTCTTTTAATTGAAGGCTGGAATGAATGGTTGAATGAAATATTAACTGTCTCATTTTTAAAAAAATAAAAATTTAGCTTTTAAGTCAAAAGGCTTAAATGATTTTAGAGGACGAGAAGACCCTATAGATCTTTATATTAATAATTTTATTTTAGGTTAGAAAAATAATTAATAATAATATTATAAATATTTTATTGGGGTGATAGGAAAATTAAATAAACTTTTCATATATTTATACATTGATTTATGAATTTATGATCCAATAATATTGATTATAAGATTAAGTTACCTTAGGGATAACAGCGTAATTTTTTTAGAGAGTTCTTATCGATAAAAAAGATTGCGACCTCGATGTTGAATTAAAAGTTATTTCTAGATGCAGAAGTTTAGAGTTTAGGTCTGTTCGACCTTTGAATTTTTACATGATTTGAGTTCAGACCGGTGTGAGCCAGGTCGGTTTCTATCCTTAATTTATAAAAATATTTTAGTACGAAAGGACCAAATATTGAAAATAATTTTTAATATAAAGAATAATATTAATATTATAAATTACTTTGGCAGATTAGTGTATTGAATTTAGAATTCAAAAATGTAATATTTTACAAGTAATACTTGTTTATAAAAGATATAATTATAATATTGATTAGAAGTTTATTAGTTGTGATTTGTGTATTAGTAGGGGTAGCTTTTTTAACTTTATTAGAACGAAAAGTTTTAGGTTATATTCAAATTCGGAAAGGACCTAATAAAGTAGGATTTTGTGGAATTCCACAACCTTTTTGTGATGCTATTAAGTTATTTACAAAAGAACAAGTTTATCCAATTATATCAAATTATTTAAGATATTATATTTCTCCTATTATTGCTTTATTTTTATCTTTAGTAATTTGAATAATTTATCCTTATGAAACAAATTTGTATATATTTAATTTAGGTTTATTATTTTTTTTATGTTGTACGAGAATAGGAGTTTATACAGTAATGGCTTCGGGATGATCTTCAAATTCAAATTATGCAATATTAGGTGGATTACGAGCTGTAGCTCAAACTATTTCTTATGAAGTAAGAATAGCTTTATTATTATTGTCATTTATTATTATAGTAGGAAGATTTAATTTATTTGATTTTGAAGTATATCAAAAAAATATTTGATTTATATTTTTTTCTTTACCTTTAATGTTTATATGAATGGCTAGTTCATTAGCAGAAACAAATCGAACTCCTTTTGATTTTGCTGAAGGTGAATCAGAATTAGTTTCAGGATTTAATGTAGAATATAGAAGAGCTGGATTTGCTTTAATTTTTTTAGCAGAATATGCTAGAATTTTATTTATAAGAATATTATTTTCGGTATTATTTTTAGGATCAAATTTATTTAGAATTTTATTTTTTTTTAAGTTGGTATTTATTAGATTTTTATTTATTTGAGTTCGAGGAACATTACCTCGTTATCGTTATGATAAATTAATATATTTATGTTGAAAAAGTTATTTACCAGTTTCATTAAATTATTTATTTTTTTTTATTGGATTAAAAATTTATATAATAAGAATAATTATTTAATTAAGTTAGTTAAATAAAATTAGTATAAATTAATAGTAATTTTATACTTTCTTATGTTTTCAAAACATATGCTTATACAAGCTCATTAATTATTAATAAATAATATTATCTCAAATTTTATGAATAATTGGGTTAATTAAGAAGTATAAAAAATATAAAACTGTAAGGATTTGTCCAATTAAAATATATGGATCTTCTACAGGTCGAGCTCCAATTCAAGTTAATAAAATTACAATGGTAACTATTAATCAGAATATAATTTGATTAATAGGATAAAATTGAAGACCTTGAAAATTTCTTATAAAATAAAATGGTATAATTATTAAAATTGCAATAGATAATACTAAAGCAATTACTCCTCCTAATTTATTTGGAATAGATCGTAAAATAGCATAAGCGAATAAAAAATATCATTCAGGTTGAATATGAACGGGAGTAACTAATGGATTAGCAGGAATAAAATTATCTGGGTCTCCTAATATATAAGGTGAATTTAAAGTAATAAATAATAAAGACATAATTATTAAAATTATACCTACTATGTCCTTAAAAGAAAAATAAGGATGGAAAGGAATTTTATCAAAATTTCTATTAGTTCCTAATGGGTTATTAGAACCAGTTTGATGTAAAAATAATAGATGAATTATAACTATAGCTGCAACTACAAAGGGTAGTAAGAAATGAATAGTAAAAAATCGAGTTAAAGTTGCATTATCAACTGCAAATCCTCCTCATAATCATTGGACTATTATAGTTCCTAAATAAGGGATAGCAGATAAAAGGTTAGTAATAACAGTAGCACCTCAAAAAGATATTTGACCTCAAGGTAAAACATAACCTATAAAGGCAGTTCCTATAACTAAAAATAAAATAATTACACCAACTAATCATGTATGAGTATATAAGTATGATCCATAGTATAATCCACGTCCAGTATGTAAATAAATACAAATAAAAAAAAATCTTGCTCCATTAGCATGTAAAGTTCGTAGGAGTCATCCATAATTTACATCACGACAAATATGAATTACTCTATTAAAAGCAAGTTCAATATTAGCTGTATAATGCATAGCTAAAAATAATCCTGTAATAATTTGAATTATTAAACATAGTCCTAATAAAGATCCAAAATTTCATCATAAGGAAATATTAGAAGGTGCAGGTAAATCAATTAATGCTCTATTAAAAATTTTAAATAAAGGGTGTCTAATTCGTATAGGTTTATTCATTAGTATGCTTGACGTAAAGGTCCGTAATTAATATTAGTTATTTTAACTACAATAACTAAAGTTAAAAATAAATAAATAATTATTATTAAAGTAATATTTATTGTAGGATTATTATAAAGTTTAATTAGGTTTAATTCATTATTATAATTTAATCTAATTAAGTTAAAATTTAATATTTCATTATTGTTAATAAATCATATAAGTTGATCATTAAAAATAGATAAAAAAATTATAAATAAAAATAAAAATCTAAAAGATAAAAATGAAAAAAAATTAAAAGTAAATAATTCATTTCTAGCTAATCTAGTTACATAAAGAAATAAAATTAATATTCCTCCTAGTATAATTAAAAATAATACATAAGAAAATCAATATGAATAAGTTATGAATCCACATAATATTCTAATTAAAATAGTTTGAATAAATAAATTTAAACCTATAGCTAATGGATGTTTTATTTGTGTAAAATTAAAAGAAAAAATTATTGTTAATAGAATTAGAATTTGATTAATACAGAGAATAGTTTAAATAAAATAATAATTTTGGAGATTATTGATAAAATAATAATTTTTTCTCTGAAGTTTTAAAAGATTAAACTTATTTTAGGTTTACAAAACCTATGTTTTTTTTAAACTATTAAAACTAATGTTTATAAATATAAATATATTATTATCAATAATTATATTTTTATCAGGAGTAATTGTTTATGTATTAAAACGAAAACATTTATTATCAACTTTATTAAGATTAGAATTTATTGTTTTAAGATTATTTTATTTATTATTTATAATATATATAAATTATAATTATGAATATTATTTTTCTATAATTTTTTTAGTATTTAGAGTTTGTGAAGGAGCTTTAGGGTTATCTTTATTAGTAACAATAATTCGAACTCATGGAAATGATTATTTTCAAACTTTTAATGTTTTAATATGTTAAAATTGTTATTTATAATAGTAATATTAATCCCATTAAGTTTAATAAAACAAATATATTGATTGGTTCAGTTATATTTATTTATAATCAGATTTATTTTTATATTTATATTAGTTAATTCAAGAATATTTATATATATTAGATACTTTATAAGAATAGATTTAATTTCTTATGGGTTAATTTTATTAAGATTATGGATTTGTGTGTTAATAATGATAGCAAGAGAGTCTATTAATCGTTTTAATTATAGAAAAAATTTTTTTGTATTAAATTTATTAATATTATTATTAATATTATATTTAACTTTTAGATCAATAAATGTTTTTTATTTTTATTTATTTTTTGAAGGAAGATTAATTCCTACATTATTTTTAATTATTGGATGAGGGTATCAACCTGAACGATTGCAGGCTGGAATTTATTTATTATTTTATACATTATTAGCTTCATTACCTATACTTGTAGGTATTTTTTATTTATATAATAATAATAATAGTTTAATATTTATAATATTGAATAACAATTATTATAATCAATTTTTATATTTATCTTTATTATTGGCTTTTTTGGTAAAAATGCCTATATTTTTAGTACATTTATGATTACCTAAGGCTCATGTAGAAGCTCCTATTGCGGGTTCAATAATTTTAGCTGGTATTATATTAAAATTAGGGGGATATGGAATATTACGAATTTTTAATATTTTAATATATATTGGGATAAAATTAAATATTTATTGAATAATTTTAAGATTATTTGGTGGATTTTTAGTTAGTTTATTATGTTTGCGACAGGTGGATTTAAAATCTTTAATTGCATATTCTTCAGTTTCTCATATAAGAATTGTAATTGGAGGAATTATAACTTTAAATTATTGAGGATTTACAGGTTCTTATACTCTAATAATTGCTCATGGGTTATGTTCTTCAGGTTTATTTTGTTTAGCAAATATAAGATATGAACGAACAGGAAGACGAAGATTGTTTATTAATAAGGGTATAATAAATTTTATACCAAGAATGTGTTTATGATGATTTTTATTAAGATCTTCAAATATAGCTGCTCCTCCTTCTTTAAATTTATTAGGTGAAATTAGACTATTAAATAGAATTATTAGATGATCATATTTAACTATAATTTGATTAAGATTATTATCTTTTTTTAGAGCTGCCTATAGATTATATTTATATTCTTATAGACAACATGGAGATTTATATTCAGGTTTATTTAGAAGATCAAATGGAAGATTACGAGAATATTTATTATTAATATTACATTGATTACCATTAAATTTAATTATTATAAAGAGAGAAATTTGTAGATTATGACTATATTTAAATAGTTTAAATAAAAATATTGATTTGTGGTGTCAATGATATGAGTATTCATTTTAAATAATTTTATCAATTTGTAAAATTTATTCAATTTTATTATTAATATTTTCATTAACATTATTTTTTTTTAGAATTAATTTCATTATATTAGATCAAGTAATTTTTATTGAATGAGAATTATTAAGATTAAATTCTTCTTCAATTATTATATCATTATTATTAGATTGAATATCTTTATTATTTATAAGTTTTGTTTTATTTATTTCTTCTATAGTAATTTATTATAGAGATGAATATATACATGGTGATGAAAATTTAAATCGATTTATTATATTAGTTTTAATATTTGTATTATCTATAATATTTTTAATTATTTCTCCAAATTTGATTAGAATTTTATTAGGATGGGATGGATTAGGGTTGGTTTCTTATTGTTTAGTAATTTATTATCAAAATGTAAAATCATATAATGCAGGTATATTAACTGCTTTATCTAATCGAATTGGGGATGTAGCTTTATTAATAGCTATTGCATGAATATTGAATTATGGGTCATGAAATTATATTTTTTATTTAGAAACAATAAAAAATAGATTTGAGATACAATTTATTTCATATATAGTAGTATTAGCTGCAATAACTAAAAGAGCACAAATTCCTTTTTCTTCATGATTACCAGCTGCAATAGCAGCTCCTACACCAGTTTCAGCTTTAGTTCATTCATCAACATTAGTTACTGCAGGAATTTATTTGTTAATTCGTTTTAATATATTATTTATTAACACTTATTTATCTAAATTATTATTATTAATTTCAGTTTTAACAATATTTATAGCAGGATTAGGGGCTAATTTTGAATTTGATTTAAAAAAAATTATTGCTTTATCAACTTTAAGACAATTAGGATTGATGATAAGAATTTTATCAATAGGGTATCCAAAAATAGCTTTTTTTCATTTATTAACGCATGCATTATTTAAGGCTTTATTATTTATATGTGCAGGTTCAGTTATTCATAATATGAAAAATAATCAAGATATTCGATTAATAGGGGGTTTATTTAAATGTATACCTTTAACTATTTCTTGTATAAATGTGGCTAATTTAGCATTATGCGGGATACCATTTTTGGCTGGGTTTTATTCAAAGGATTTAATTTTAGAATTAGCTAGTTTATCTATTTTTAATATTTTGTTATTTATTTTGTATTTTTTATCAACAGGATTAACTGTTTGTTATACATTTCGATTAATTTATTTTACTATAACAGGAGATTTTAATTTTAGAAGATTAAATTCAGTAAGTGATGAATATTGAATTATATTACGGGGAATATTAGGATTATTATTCTTAGCTATTATAGGAGGATCTATATTAAGATGGTTAATAATTAGAACTCCTATTATAATTTGTTTACCTATTCATTTAAAATTATTAGCAGTAATTGTAAGAATTCTAGGGGCATATTTAGGATATGAATTGTATCAATATAAAATTAGATGAAATTTAAATATAATAAATTATTATTATACATTAAATTATATAGGAAATATATGGTATATACCTATTATTAGAACAATTGGGGTTAATAAAATAACTTTAAAAATTGGGTATAAAATTGTAAAAACAATTGATCAAGGATGAAATGAATATTTTGGTGGTCAATCTTTATATAATTGAATAATTTTTAAAACAAAATTCATATCATTTATTTACAAAAATGATTTAAAGATTCATTTAAGAATATTTATTTTATGGATTATTTTAATTTTAATATTTATTTATTTAAATAGCTTATAATTAGAGCATAACATTGAAGCTGTTAAGGAGATTATTAAATCTTTAAATATTTAAAAAAATATAAAATTTTATTTTTACATTGAAAATGTAATGTTTTTATTAAACTATATAAATATAAATAGAAATATTAATGGAATTAAACCACTAAAGAAAAAAAGTTAGCAGCTTTTTCTTGATCAACATATTTCTTTAATTGGAATATTTATTCAATTATATCATTAACAGTGATAAGCCTCTATTTTGGCTTCAATTAAAAGTAAGGATATATATATCTAAAATTAGGTCGAAACTAATTGCAATTAATCGCTTCATACTTAAGATAAATTGATAAAATCAATACTTTTTAGATGCAACCTAAATGTTATAATTAACTATTATCCTATGTAATTCAATTTAATGCTCCTTGATTTCATTCATGATATAATCCAATTAATAGAATTAAAATAAAGAAAAAAGTAATTGAAATTCATAAAAGAATGTTTGACGAGTTAATAATTAAAATAATAGGTAATAATAAAGCAATTTCTACATCAAAAATTAAAAAAATAATTGCAATTAAAAAAAAATGTAAAGAAAAAGATATTCGTGCAGAAGATTTGGGGTCAAATCCACATTCAAAAGGTGAATTTTTTTCACGATCAAAAAAAGTTTTTTTAGAAAGTAGAGAACCTAAAATTATAGTAATAATTGCAATTAAAAAAATAATTAATCTAATTGTAAAAAGTATAAAGATTATTTATACTAAAATTATTTAGTCCTTTTGATTGGAAGTCAAATATACTTATATACTATATAAATTATCTACCTCATCAATAAATTGAGATATATAAAAATAATCAAACTACATCAACAAAATGTCAATATCAAGCAGCTGCTTCAAATCCAAAATGATGATATTTAGAAAAATGAAAGTTAATATGACGAATTAAACAAATTAATAAAAATGTTGTTCCAATTAATACATGTAATCCATGGAATCCAGTTGCTATAAAAAAAGTTGATCCATAAACTGAATCAGCGATAGTAAAAGGAGATTCAATATATTCATAAGCTTGAAGAATAGAAAAATAAATCCCTAAGATTACAGTAAATAGTAATCCTTGAGAAGTTTGAGTGTAATTATTTCTTATTAAAGAATGATGAGCTCATGTAATTGTAACTCCTGAGGATAATAAAATTACTGTATTTAATAAAGGAATTTCTAAAGGATTAAAAGATTTAATTCCTATAGGAGGTCATGTTTGTCCAATTTCAATAGAAGGAGCTAAACTACTATGAAAAAAAGCTCAAAAAAATCTAACAAAAAAGAATACTTCAGAAAGAATAAAAAGAATTATTCCTCATCGTAAACCTAAAGTTACAGATAAAGTATGAAGACCTTGATAAGTTCCTTCACGAGTTACATCACGTCATCATTGATATATAGTTAATAAAGTAACAATATTTCCTAAAATAAGGAGAGAATTATCATATTGATGGAATCATTTTACAATTCCTGTGGTTGTAATTATAGCTCCAATAGCACCAGTTAAAGGTCAAGGTCTATAATCTACTAAATGATAAGGGTGATTTGAATGTGTTGACATTAATTTACTTCACTAGAATATAATGTTCTTAATACTGCAAATACATAAGATTGAATAATTGCTACAGCTGATTCAAGAGTTAATAAAGCAATTTGAGTTAAAATAAGAAAATTTACTAAAATTAGTCTTATTGAAGGACCTGTACTTCCTAAAAGAGTTAATAGTAAATGACCAGCAATTATATTAGCGGCTAATCGTACAGCTAAAGTACCTGGACGAATAAAATTTCTAATTGTTTCGATACAAACTATAAAAGGTATAAGAACACTTGGTGTTCCTTGAGGAACTAAATGTGCAAATATATGGTTAGTATGATTAATTCATCCATATAATATAAATCTTAATCAAAGAGGCAAAGCTAATGCTAAAGTTATAGTTATATGACTTGAACTAGTAAAAATATAAGGAAATAATCCTATAAAATTATTAAAAACAATAAAAGAAAAAGTTCTAATAAAAATAAATGTTCTACCATGATGATTTGTTCCTAATAATGTTTTGAATTCATTATGAAGAGTCAATAAAATTTTATTTCATAAAAAAGAAAATCGATTTGGAATTAATCAAAATATATAAGGAATTATAATAATACCTAATATTGATCTAATTCAATTTAAAGATAAACTTATAATATTTGTAGATGGATCAAATATACTAAATAAATTTGTTATCATTTTCAGTTTAATGATTTTTTAGAAAAAGATTTTTTTTGAGAAGAAGGAAATTTATATATAATAATATAGTAATTTAAAATAGAAAAAATTAATAGCAATAAAATAAAGTAAATAAATAAAAATCATCAATTTAACGGACTTATTTGAGGAATCAAAAAGTACTAATTATTAGTAATTTTAACTTGACATATTAATGTTATAATTTAACTAACTTTTTCATTAGAAGTAATTGTTAATTTACTATAAAATGGTTTAAGAGACCAGTACTTACTTTCAGTCATCTAATGAAGATTTATTTAATTTAATTCAATTAATAAAGAAATTTATAGGAATACTTTCAATAACAATTGGTATAAAACTATGGTTAGCCCCACAAATTTCTGAGCATTGACCAAAAAATAATCCTGGTCGATTAATATAGAAATTTGTTTGATTTAATCGACCAGGAGTAGCATCAATTTTAACTCCTAAAGCAGGTACTGTTCATGAATGAAGAACATCTGCAGCAGTTACTAAAACTCGAATTTGAGTATTTATAGGAAGAACAGTACGATTATCTACATCTAGAAGTCGAAATCTATTTAAGGATAATTCATTTGAAGGAATTATATATGAATCAAATTCAACATTTATAAAATCAGAATATTCATAACTTCAATATCATTGATGACCAATTCTTTTTAAAGTAATTGAAGGATTATCAATTTCATCTAATAAGTATAATAAACGTAAAGATGGTAATGCAATAAAAATTAATGTAATAGCAGGTAAAATAGTTCAAATTATTTCAATAGTTTGACCTTCTAGTAAAAATCGATTAGTAAATTTATTAAAAAATAAAGTTAATATTAAGTATCCTACTAAAATAGTAATTATAGTTAAAATTAATAGTGTATGATCATGGAAAAAAATTAGTTGTTCTATTAAAGGAGAAGCTCTATTTTGTAAAGAAATTTTTGATCATGTTGCCATTTATTCTAATAAAAGAATATTCTTTATATATAACGCTTAAAGTTATTGCACTAATCTGCCATATTAGAAATTTGTTAAAATAGGTAATTCTGAATATCTATGTTCTGCAGGAGGATAATTTTGTAATCATTCAATAGATGTAGGTAATTGAATTGAAAATAAAATTGATCGTTTAGAAATTAAACTTTCTCATAAAATGAAAAAGAAATAAAGGACAGCTATAAAAGAAATTAATGATCCAATAGAAGAAATTACATTTCAAGTAGTATAAGCATCAGGATAATCTGAGTATCGTCGAGGTATTCCAGCTAAGCCTAAAAAATGTTGAGGGAAAAAAGTTAAATTTACTCCAATAAATATTGTAATAAATTGAATTTTTAATCAAAATGGATTTATTGTTAATCCTGTAAATAAAGGGAATCAATGTACAAATCCTGCTATAATAGCAAATACTGCACCTATTGATAAAACATAATGAAAATGAGCTACAACATAGTAAGTATCATGTAAAATGATATCAATTGATGAATTAGCTAAAATTACACCAGTTAATCCTCCAATAGTAAATAAAAATACAAATCCTAAACTTCATAATAATGCAGGACTATAAGTGAATTGTGTTCCATGTAAAGTTGCTAATCAACTAAAAACCTTAATTCCTGTTGGAACAGCAATAATTATAGTTGCTGAAGTAAAATAAGCACGAGTATCAACATCTATACCAACAGTAAATATATGATGTGCTCAAACAACAAATCCTAATAAACCAATTGCTAATATAGCATAAATTATTCCTAAAGCTCCAAAAGTTTCCTTTTTACCTCTTTCTTGAGCAATAATATGACTAATTATTCCAAATCCTGGTAAAATTAAAATATAAACTTCAGGATGCCCAAAAAATCAAAATAAATGTTGGTATAAAATTGGATCTCCACCTCCTGCTGGATCAAAAAATGAAGTATTTAGATTACGATCAGTTAATAATATTGTAATAGCACCTGCTAATACGGGCAAAGATAATAAAAGTAATAAAGCAGTAATTACAACTGATCAAACAAATAAGGGTATTCGATCTAATGTTATATAACTTAAACGTATATTAATTACAGTTGTAATGAAATTTACAGCACCTAAAATTGATGAGATACCGGCTAGATGTAGACTAAAAATAGCTAAGTCTACTGAAGCTCCTGCATGAGCAATACTAGATGATAAAGGAGGATAAACAGTTCAACCTGTTCCAGCTCCTCTTTCTACTATAGAAGAGGCTAGTAGTAAAGTTAATGATGGTGGTAATAATCAAAATCTTATATTATTTATTCGAGGAAAAGCTATATCTGGTGCTGCTAATATTAAAGGAACCAGTCAATTTCCAAATCCTCCAATTACAATTGGTATAACTATAAAAAAAATTATAATAAAAGCATGAGCTGTAACAATTACATTATAAATTTGATCATCACCAATTAATGAACCTGGTTGACCTAATTCGGCTCGAATTAATAAACTTAATCTTGTTCCTACTAAACCAGATCAAATTCCAAAAATAAAGTATAAAGTTCCAATATCTTTATGGTTAGTTGAGAATAATCATTGTCGCGAATGGTAAAATGACTGATAAAAGTGATAAACTGTAAATTTATTTATGAGAAAAATTCTCTTTTACTAAAATTAAGGCTTAAAAAATTATTTTTATTTACAGCTTTGAAGGCTATTAGTTTATTTAACTTAAAGCCTTAATTTTAGATTTAGTCTTATATTCAATAATGATTTTAAATTGCAAATTTGAAGGTGAATTTTATTCTTAGACTTAAAAAATTGTATAAAAAATTATACAAAAAAATAATCCAAATAAAGAAAAAAAATTAAAGATTAATGAATTTTTTCTATCAGAAATTGTAATTCTTCATTTAGAGATTGAATAATTAATTATAAAAGCTGAATATGTTACTCGTAAATAGTAAAATAGAGTAATTAAAGTTAAACAGACTATTATTGTAATTAAAAAATAATTATTTAAATTTTGAATAATAATTCATTTAGGAAAAAAACCTGAAAAAGGTGGTAATCCTCCTAATGATAAGAAATTACAAAAAATAATAAATTTTAAAATTGGAGAAAATTTTATTAAATTAAAAGTTTGACTTAAATAATGAATATTATACTTTATAAAATTAAAAATTACAGAAATTGATAAGAAACAATAAATTAAAAAATAAATTAATCAATAATAATTTGAAATTAAAAATCTACTTAATATTCATCCTATATGATTAATTGATGAATAAGCTATAATTTTTCGTAATCTAATTTGATTTAAACCACCTATTGAACCAATAAAAATTGAAAATAAAATAATGAAATTTAAATAAAAAAAAGAAATACAATAAGATAATAAAATTATTGGTGCTAATTTTTGTCATGTTATTAAAATAATTCTAATTATTCAATTTATTCCTTCAATAACTTCAGGAAATCAGAAATGGAAGGGGGCCACTCCTATTTTCATAAATAAAGAAGAATTTATTAAAAAATTAAATAAATCAATATTATTTAATAAATTTATAAAAATATTATTAAATAAAGATATAATCACAACGGAAAATAATAGGATAGCAGATGCTAAAGCTTGAACTAAAAAATATTTCAAGCTAGCTTCAGTAGATATAGAATTTTTTAAATTATTCATTAAGGGGATAAATGATAATAAATTAATTTCTAAACCTATTCAAGCTCCTATTCAATTATTTGAAGAAATTCTAATTAATGAACCTAGAATTAATGTTGTAAGAAAAACAAAATTAGAAACAGATTTTTTAATTAAAAAGGAAAGGGGTCGGACCTTTATAAGTGGGGTATGAACCCAGTAGCTTAATTAGCTTACCTTTTTTATGTTTTAGTATATGATGTACAAAAGTTTTTGATACTTTTAGAAATAGTTTAATTCTATTAAACATAAATTAACTTTATATTATAAATTATATATGATGTGTCATAAATATTGGTTATTGATAAAAATCTTTATAAAAATAATGAAGGTATTAAAATACATGATTTATTCTATCAAAATAATCCTTTTTATCAGGCACTTCATT